ACCCCTTACTCTACCATTATTATAGGGGTATGGGGTTCGAGACAAAGAAAGATCAAGGCAGCATATCAGTTTTTCCTTTATACTTTACTTGGATCTGTTTTTATGCTATTAGCTATTCTGTTGATTCTTCTCCAAACAGGGACCACCGATTTACAAATATCATTAACCACAGAATTTAGTGAGCGGCGCCAAATCTTTCTATGGATTGCTTCTTTCGCCTCTTTCGCCGTCAAAGTGCCTATGGTACCAGTTCATATTTGGTTACCCGAAGCTCATGTAGAGGCACCTACGGCAGGATCCGTCATCTTGGCAGGAATTCCTTCAAAATTGGGAACCCACGGGTTTTTAAGATTTTCAATACCCATGTTTCCCGAAGCGACACTTTGTTCCACTCCTTTCATTTATACTCCAAGCGCGATTGCTATAATATATACTTCCTTGACCACTTCAAGACAGATCGATCTTAAGAAGATCATTGCTTACTCCTCAGTAGCCCATATGAATCTGGTGACTATTGGTATGTTTAGTCGGGCGGCGGCCGTTAGGTCACCTATTTTTAGTTATGGACACACAAGGCCAAAACATGTGTGCCGGGCGTGCGACCCATCCACCTACTAGCAATGGGGGAGAAAACATAGCATGTCGCAACAAAAGCTTGATTCAAGGCGTCAGCAAAACATTGCCGTCTGTTCCAAAAACAAAAGCCCCTTATCGCCCCGGGACGGGAGTGGGCCCTACGCGCAGGCAACAGCAGCACCGGCTCTACGAAGTCAGAATCGAATCTTTCTGTTGGCTTTCCCAATTCATTCGTGAATAAGAATTCAAGGGCTAGAAGCTAGAGCTTCTAGCTGCTTCGCCTGCTTCTTATTATGGTGGCTATGTTGGCGTGGCGGAAATGAACGAAAGAAAAGCGAGATGAACGTGCTATTTTCAAATCGATTGATAGATAGCCTGATCCGTTCTGATAGATCGAAAGAGTAGGAATGATAGAGAGGGAATCCATCAATAATAAGGGGAAATATCCTATTTCTATCTATTGATAAGACAACTATCTATTCTTGATCCATCAGAAAGAAATCGATATGTATCTGATTGATGGAGTCTACATCGTACGTAGAGCGCCCAAGTTTAGGCCAGCTCAGTTCTCTTATCCATCGGTCCAATGCACTGGGCTCATCTCATGGATGGAGGGAAAATGAAAAAAAAATGTAGTTGTGTTGTTGTTGTTCGCCGCCTCGACGCATTCCCTTCTCTCCCCGGCATCGTCCCACACAGAAAGAAAGAGCGCAGAGCCCCGGCCCGACCTGTAGGTCCGCTAACGTAAAGCGAGGAGTTGAGCCTGAACTGGCGAACCGAAGTCACTTTCGGAACCATACTTCCTACAGCTAACACGTGTCCAGTCCAGCGGGAACGCGCAGCGCAAACGGGCGTAAGCTGCTATACCGAATCCCCCGCTGGCCATCGGGGACCGAGTGGTAAGGCCATGATCCGCAGGGGAACGGATCACTCATTCTTCCATTGGGGACAGGTGCACGAACGACAACTCCAAACGTCACACATCCGTCGCCTACCTACCGTTTAGGTGGCACCAGCGAGATCCAGCTAAGGTAAGGCGACACTTCGTGTCGCGGCTGCTCCACTCCGCCGCGGTCTCATGAACTGAACTTCGTTGCCTTCCCGCGCGCGAAGCGAATGGGCGCTGTGCTGTGGGTCAGTTTCGGGGCGGGGGGCGAAGAGAGACCATAAGAATGATTCATTTTGATCGACGAGCGCCCCAAAACTCAGAATCAATGGAATGTCTGTCTATCCATGAACATCTATTCTATCTGTATATCAAGGGGATCTCTCTATACATATAAAATTGGTTTATGGCACGATATGATCGCCTAGCCGTAGCCGCATATCCGCTGCGCTTGCGATGCGGGATTTCAGTTGGATCAGATCTTTCGCTTTGACGGAATTGGACCTAGCGAAAAGGACTTTAAGCCTTCGCGCAAGCAAGCGCGAGAGAAGCAAGCAAAGTAGAAGCTTTGCCAGAAGCAAGACGAGGAAGCAGAGCTGTCGTATAAGCGGTAGCTTCCCCCGACCTACTTTGATTCAAAAGAAAGGCGAAGGGTTTGGCAACAAGCAAACGGCTTTCAAACAAAGTAGCAAGGCTTCCCTTAACCACTTAAGTTAAGTACCAAAGGCTGCTTTCTTTCGGTTGGTTTCATAAATAAGGGGGCTGTTCACTACAAGCTATCAGCGCTGTCTTAGATTGAACGGCAATAAGATAAGTCGACGTTCAATCTCTAAGGCGGGTTTCCGCTGAGAACGGAATAGTGTTCGTGTCAAAAGGTGAACAACGCCCTAGCTTCTAGAGTTCGCTGCTTTTCCCAGGCCGGAGAAGGGCTTATACTGCTCGCCTTTGTTTGATATGTTCATTCAGTACCAATACAAAAAAGAACTACACCAAAGTGGAAAGGCCCCCATAGAAGCTAGAAGTAGCCTCTAGTAGTCTAGTAGTCGGCCTAACCAAAGCGTCACGACAACAGAAAATGACCCTTATGAATGGAATCTTAAGTAGGGGGCTTAGCCCGCCCGCCTACCAATCAAAGAGGCTGAGAGTAAGCGTAAGCTCACCCGTAAGCTCTTCGAGCTTCCCTTCATTCGCTTCGCGGGAGCCGCACAACACATAGCTGGAAGTCAGAGGGCCCATACTACCTGCCTAACCCCTCGCTCCGAGGGACCGTAGATCGGAAAACGCCTTCTAAATAAACCACCCCATTCATCTAAAAGAGAGGGGAAGGGGCCTATGTATTTGCATGACTCCTACGGATTTGACCCTATCTACACCCGGAGCCAATCCCCTATCGGTCCTGCCACCACGCCGCAGAACGGGAGCTCGTGTGGAACCTTTGATTTCTGGCGTAACAGCGGTGGAACGTAACAAAAGATTATGGGTCGCGTAACATAAGGGCCGGAGGTACGGTAAACTCGGCCAAAATATGACACCCGAAGGGCCCGGCGTGGACGCGAGCTTCTATAAGAGAATGAGAAGCTCTCAACACAAGAAAACGCGAACCGCGCGGAGCCCCCCCGAGTTCGTTTTCTGCCGCCACTGGCCGGCCGCTGGGGAGACACAGCCCGGCCCCCTCCCGGGAAACGGGGGTGGGGGTCCAACAAGCACTTGCTGCAGAGGGGGCCCACAAGCACCCGGCCCGCCCCTTCTTCTTCAGTAAAGCCGACCTCTTTTTCGCCAGTGCTGACGCAGTGCGCACGTAGATAAGGAAAGCAAAATCCCAGCGGTCGGGGGGAGGGGAAAGGCTTGGGCTGGGCCTACCTATCCCGAGAGGACCTCATAAAGGAACGAGAGCTGTTGAGAGGTTCCATATTGCCGAGCCGAAGGTCTTCTGTACGTGATCGTAGTATGTCACGTCGTCTCGTCCCCGCTGCATTGAAGAGTACCTATGCACTATTTCCGGTTCACTGATAAGGAAGATAGAGTTGGGGTGGGGGTCTACGATGTGATACTCAAGTATGACCCGGGGAGATACATGCTAACTATGGGTAGAAAGCAGGAACCCTTATGTAAATAATTTCGGGGGGTTACAGATCTCTTATACTACCATCGATCGACAGAGCGGAACGACCAGAAAAAAAAGTGAAGTTAGAAAGCCGTATGATAGGCGGTAACTATCTTGTACGGTTCGGGGGGTAATCGGCGTACTCCGATCAGTGGGGGGGGGGAATCTTTGGCTCTATCGAACATACAGGGAATTGGAGGTAGCATTCCACCGATGTTAAGTCATGGACTGGTTCCTTCAGCCCTTTTTCTATGTGTTGGTGTTCTATATGACCGACATAAGACTCGACTTGTTAGATATTACGGAGGTTTAGTGAGCACCATGCCGAATCTCTCTACCATTTCCTTCTCTTCCACTTTGGCCAATATGAGTTCACCTGGTACTAGCAGCTTTATCGGGGAATTTCCCATCTCAGTAGGAGCTTTCCAAAGAAATAGCTTAGTAGCCACATTAGCAGCGCTTGGGATGATTTTAGGCGCGGCGTATTCCCTTTGGCTATATAATCGTGTGGTTTCTGGAAATTTAAAACCCGATTTCCTCCATAAATTCTCCGATCCAAATGGCAGAGAAGTTTCCATATTTTTACCTTTTATTGTTGGAGGGGCGACCGTCCGTTGAACTACCAAAGAAAAAAGGGTAAACCAATGTGATCATGACATTGTAGGTGCTTGCGATGGGGCTGATGCGACTTCCCTCAGTTGGTTTGGGTGGCATAGCCCGTTGCAGAAGTCCCCCCTTTTTTGATCCATTTCTTTAGTCTTTAGGGAGCCAAAGCTTGACTTTACTAAGAAAATAAGGCTCGCGCAGGGGCGCTCACGTTTTTTGGCTGAGCCGTATCTTGCTGGGTGGGACCGAGAGCAAGAAAGGACGGGGGGCAACCATGCATGGTACTTCTCGACCGTGTCTCCGAGGGACAGTTGAACGAGCGACTCATGAATGCTGCCGGGTTGGACGAGCCAATAACTCGAACGCGTTCGGTCTGTTTTTTGAGCAAGAATCACAGCGTTACCTTACCTTCACCATGATACGGACTCCAAGTTCTTATGGCAGAGCGCGAGGAGATTTATCATCAATATGATGATGGGAATGAAAACCAGAAGCACGACCGGGGTCTTCGTGGTCCAAGATAAGAAAACCATCAGTAACAGTAACGTAAGCATGAGACTTTTTGGTAGTACCGGTGAACCAGATGGCCGCGGCGATGGAATCTGGGACGGAGGACTCGTAGTATCTCTCTAGATCTGGCAAAAGCGAAAGACCCCCTAACGTAATTCGAATGGGGGCTGACCTGACCGCTGAGCCCACTCTGGCCTCGCAGGGCGGGCCCCTGTGGTTTCGAGCTGGAGCTGCCATAGCTTATGGCTAGAGCAATGGGAGGGGGCCCCGGCAGAGAGAACAGTAAGGATAACGAGCGCTCCGCCCGCTTGGCGGGCGGCAGGAGCAGCGGGCAAGTGCTTGGTAGGCCAACAGCCCAGTGAACCGGGCGGTGCACTCGACGAAAGGGGGGTACACTGAGCAAGTACGAGAAATTGGCCCCGCTCCGCTTTATTAAAAGCAAGGACCACTACGGGAGGTCAAACCAAGGACCTATGGAAGTCGGGGCTCGTCCCCGGTCAATATTGGATCAAACAATAGAGGGCCGTAGCACTGACCTCTTTTTTTTGATTTTTTTCAATACAATAGGGGAAAAGATCGTACAGTTCCCTACCGAGACAACAGACACTCTCAAAGGATCCTCCGTGCGCTGGGCATACCTCTTCTGTGCGTCTTTCTCGTGGCGGGAACAGAACAACAGGGAAAGACCCGGCCGACCTGCCCTCAACAATAAAGCTCGAGGGCGAGCTTTATTGTTGAGAGAGTGGGGAGTGAATCGAAAGGCTTCCGTTTTCGTTCTTGGTTTTTGGGGGCTGTTTTAGCTCCTCTCGCTTCGCTCGAGCTCTTTCATTCCTCTCCCTAACGGTCGATCTACAAGTACCCTCTCCCAGCAAGAAAACTCCTGTGCGTCGGAAGCAAGAAAACGGATGTGCGTCGGAAGCACAACGGCTTTCGCGCTAGCTCAGGCCGTTGCTTGTTGCTTTCGCGCGTTTGCGCTCGGGCCCTTGCTTGTTCGCACCGGCTTTCGCTAACGTGCGCCCTACTCGTCGTCAGCCGTTGCTTGTTCGTTCGAGATCTCCGAGCCTCTCGATCTTATTCGTAGTTGGGAAGGGAGAAGGAGCCTAAATCAATGGACATTAATGAACCATCATTGATGGACGTTGCACATGACACGATCAATTCAACTCAAGGTCCGGCGCTAATAGAAGTTGCTGACTCTCCTAGTAGCGAAGGAAAAAGGCAGGGCTTTTTTCGTAGTAATAGTGGGCGGGTCTCATGAGATCTATGCCGGCCGTCGGAATCAAATGGAAGGGGTCGAAGGACCATTCGATTCATTAAGGGGCATAGATCTAGGCCTATTTGTTTGGTCAATCACCAAAGGCGGGGGGGAACCACTATGGGCGAGACCCCCCGGCCTCGATTCTTTTGCATAGTCCGGGGGCCGGCCGCAGCAGAGCAGCGGGGCATAACGGCGCCCTCGCCTGGCGCCATTCCCGGATCTAGCAGCAGACGGGCGGGCCGGGCCTGAATTCAGACCAGACCAGACTTTTCTTTATTTGAGCTGCTCCCACGCACGCAGACCGGAAGATCTCAGTTGTCCTGGACTGGACAAGTACGTAGAGATCTTCCTTGCCCGGAATGCGAGGAATGAGACCGCACTGACTCAACCAATAAATAAGAAATTCTATCTTCACTCTCCGGAAGAACGATCTCATTAATATGAGATTCCATTCCTACTTTCACTATAGACCAAAAGCGATTCTTGAATACCTACAGTGCGCATCCTCTTCTCGTAGAGAAAAGAAAGGAAAGGACAGCTTTATTAGTAAGGTTGCTTGCTTCCTTGATTGCTTGACCGGACTGACTGAGAGCAGGGAAGACAGGGGATAGAGTCTTGTCTTCCTTATATTCTTCCTTGAACTCTGAAAGCACTCTACTAAGTTTCAACGAATCCTGTGCAATTCCATTTTTTAGCTCGATCGGTAATGTGTTTTATGAGGGGAGTGGGTCGGCCATGGAAAGCATTCTGGTTGATTCTTCAGTGAGGCATTAACGAATCTCACATTGATTGAAGTGTTTGATCTTCCCCGGTCAGTCAAAAGATGAGGAGTAAGTTTCTCGGGGAGAGGCAGGTGGTAGAGGCGCTGAACTACATTACATGGATGGCGGGAGGAAACAAATGTCTGAAGCGGGCCGGGTTGGTTGAGATTCCCACATTTGATCCTACTTTCAAAGGCGGACCCAGGGAGGAAGTTCTATAACTATGCCATCCTTGGGGATGACATAGTTATAGCTGACTCACAGACTGCCAAAGCCTATCAACTCCTTTTGGAAGAGATAGGTGTCACCATTTCCCTACCTAAGAGTTTAATCTCTCATAAGGGATGTTGTGAGTTTGCGAAGAGATTCCGTGTTCGGGACGGGAGAATTGATGTCTCTCCTATCTCGATGCGGGCCCTCCTCGTAGCTCACCACCCTTATGGACTGATGTCGATATATCAAAAAAGAAATTGAAATTCAATCGATTGTCGACACCGGGTAGGTGGCGTGGGTTTTAATACCCTTGCCAGGTGGCCCTCTTCTACGAATGAGGAGAATTTTGGCGTTGTATGACCACTCCCGACTGCCTGTTACTTGGTGGTTGGGACGAGGCATGCCTATATCTAATTCCTTGATCGGCTTGATGATAACCCGGTTAAGAGATTGGATGAAGGACTTGAAAGTACCCGGTAGTGAGTATTTCACTCACTCCGAGAATTTCGAGTTCTTAGAATGGACGTGCCTCCGGTCATGGATGAGTCAGTGGTTGCTGTATGTAAAATTTTATTACAGCACCCTACCTCAGCAATCTTCACTCCTCTCGCAGCAATCAAACGGATGCGCGGAAGCGCAAGCAACGAGCAAGAAAACTCCTGTGCGTCGGAAGCAAGAAAACTCCTGTGCGTCGGAAGCACAACGGCTTTCGCGCTAGCTCAGGCCGTTGCTTGTTGCTTTCGCGCGTTTGCGCTCGGGCCCTTGCTTGTTTGCTCGAGCGTCAGCTCGAGGGCTTGAGACGCGTTTGCGCTCGGGCCCTTGCTTGTTCGAGCATCTTCGCTCCTGCGCGAGGGGCATCTTTGTCTGAAAATGGTGAGATCATTAGTGAAAGAAGGGACCAACGACGATCCTATCCTAAAGGAGGAGCAGGAGTAGGAGCTAAAATTCGGACGGAATCGCGAGATAGACAATGAGAAAAAGCCAAGAGGGGAGAGCACTTAGACAATTCACTTTGAGTACAGGGAAGTCTGCTGGTAGGAATTCTTCAGGGCGTATTACGGTTTTTCACCGAGGGGGTGGATCGAAGCGATTGCAGCGAAGAATTGATCTGAAACGAAGCACTTCGCTTATCTCTTTTCTTTTGTTAATAGCTCAAATCCGGATCGTTTCTATTCTCTTTTTTTCATTTTTTGTGGGGAAAAATACCACTTCTTTGGTGTTCTTCTGTTCTTCTCGAGTGGGCCCTTTTCGCCATGGGTGACCTTTCTCTTTCTGTCGGAGGGGATGGAAGTGGTCCGAGCTCTTCGACACGACCGCCTTTTGACCTCAACATGCCGCCAGAAGAGGAGGAGCCTGCCCGATCCTTCGATCTAAACAGGCCAGGTGATGAGCCTGGGCCTTCACCCGAGGAGGAGCTCCTTTATCTTAAAGAAGAAAAACTGCGCCTAAAACAGGCGTTTCAGCAAGCAATCCAAGACTTTGAACGACTCCGCGAGGCGATTGACCAGTCACAAGAAAGCAATCCTCAAAGCGCTTCAGCCCTGGGGGAGAAACTTAGCGGACTAGGCCAAAAGTTCAAAGATTTGGAACGAATGCAAGAACGTTTGTGTCAGTTGGAGAGTGACTGTTATAAAACAGTTAGAGACAGCCTGGAAAAGGAACTAAAAAAAAGATATAAAGGGTATAAAAACGTCAAAAAATGGGACCTTTTTCTGACCAATTTAACTCATTTTTGGGCGGATATAGAAAAAAAATTCTCAAAACAGGGATTTTGACTAAAGGTACCATGATACTTTCTGTTTTGTCGAGCACGAGATTGGGCCCCTTCTCAAAGATTTGATGGAATGGCCCAGCCCACCCAAGAGCGCTTATGTCATATGGGAAACTCATGGCTGGTGGAAACAATCCTTATGGTTTTGATATCCGGTAGGAATAAAAAGAATCAAAGTCCAGGTTGGTTGGTGAGCCTAGTGATAGGAGACTATCTAGCTTGGTTCGGAGAGCACTTGTTGGGTTAAAGATTTTTTTGTTGCTAAATGTTACGGCCTAAATGCTGAACTATTGACCCTACTTGTTCGGATGGGTGTTCACCCCAAAGTGTTCCCGGACCGCATGCATACATCCGTAAGTAACTTAGTGCAACATGGCAAATTTAATCTTTGAGGAATCAGCAAAGAAAAGAAAAACGGGTCAACATCTTAATGTGTATTTTTGAGAGATTGTCCTCGGGCGGAGGAGTGTCCACATGAGTTCGTTGAGGTGTCTACATAGGAATAAAAACAAACCTCTTTTATATTCTGTCGAGAGTTCGGATTGCTCCACCTAAGTAGAACGAAAAGGAGGGAGCCGGAGGCTTCAAAGGGGGAGCCAGAAGCTTCGCTTCCGGTAGCTTGCTTACTCTCCTAGTTAGAAGAAGGCTCTTTGGCGAATTCTTTAGATCTGGGTAGAGTCTCGCTCAGTAAAGAGAGTTGTAGATTCGTAAGATCATGATAAAGTCCCCTTGACTTGATATTCTATTAGTAAAGCGCTAGCGCGCTACAACTAGCATAGCAGCCTGCAGAAAAGGCTGACGAGCCCCTAGTCCTAAGTTGGAGCAACAAGCAACGGATTGAGCGCATCTTTCCCCTTTCTATTAGTAAGGTTGTCAAAAGGTGGGTTTCTTACTTAGTGCTTGTTCAGTACAACGTACTCTTGATAAGAGAATGAATACACAGGAACATGTGTGTGCCATCGAGCCTAAACCAGTGTATCATGCTATGGCACAACAATCAGGTTCAAGTTTTCCCTGCGGACCCAAGGCCCTTTTCATACGAAGCCAACGCAGCGAAAGTCTACGCTGATGTTTATTACTATTCAAAGGGCGATATTCAAGTAACGATTTCACAGGTTGTTCGGTCTGAGCGACCGATCGCCGCTATTGAGCCCCGCCGAAGACACCTGTCGATCGGGCCTCGACGACACAAACAAGTCAGTGATGCGTCACTGGTATCGAGATGGAGTGCCGAACGACCTTTAGAATGAAGAAGAAAGCATTTGGTTCGGCTGTAGTTTCATAGATCTACATGGGAATAATTTATCTGGATCGATCATTCTCTGCTTCAAATAGGAGGGCTTCCCCAGCTAACAAGGAAGCGGGATTGAAAATGGAGGTCAATTCTGAACTGGACCGAGATGGCCTATACACCAATTGACTGACACCATTCCGGAAGAAAGGAAGATCGTTGCAAGAAGACCCCCCCACCCAAGCCATTTGCACGGCGGAATTCCTCGTCGGTAAAGACGCGGTAGAATTGTTGATAGAATTCAGAACGGCTATGGTTTCGTTCTAGGTCGGTCACAAAAAAATTAATAGAATTCAGATTTTCATCCATGATATAGCGTTGTTGAAGTCTTAACGGATACTCCAGCGAGTTTATATTTAAGGGGGGAAACCTATCCTGAATGAAGTGATAGGCCTCCTTCCTTACATCTGAATAGGGCGAAAGATCCATAATGCGATCAATATTATGCTCATTAAGCATTAGATCATGAAGTTTGTCTTGTAAAAAGGCCTTTTTTTCTAAAAAAAGGACCTCTTGATATTCACGATCCCAAATTTCCATATAATGATCGACATCGAGTGCCTGATCAAAATGCTGCCGAACGAGATTCTCGTACTCACGTGGATGATTCTGCGGTGGGATATTGTAGAAATGCTGGTTCTCGAGAATGATAATCCGATCATAGATAGATGCCTCGCTCTCGGCCGCAATCACATTTCGATAAGTGTTTAGGGATGCCGAACTCGACTCTGACTCTAAGGGCGGGAGACTTCCTCCTTCTCCGTCTGAATGAATGCTTTCATTCGATCCATCCGAAAGATGGAAAAGAAAAGGTGTTGTCACACCTAAAAAAGCTCAAATTTGATGTTCCACATAGAAGCGAAGGAGATAGGAGAAAAAGCCAAGCCAAAAAAGGATTACATAGTATAGAATCTAACTCTTTTTTATTTTCGAACCATAAAGATGAAGTATAATCAAACAAAGTAAAAGGACGAATACAAGAAGCAAGAATTCTGGAGTGGTTATTATAGCGGTTCCTTCTGATCCTAGAAAACGTCGGCAACAAGCTGAAAAAAAACTACCGAAAAGGGGTATAAGTAGTCGTGTGAACATTCTTTTTATATATTGGACCATTTTCTATATAGTGTCGATCAGCTTTCCTCCCTATCCCGACCTGCGCGGTTGTTCGTTTTTTTTTTCATTTTCTTGAAAAGGCACATGCACTGAGTTACTTACGGAATCTCAAAGTCCAGGAGGAGCACTTCTTTAGATTTGCATGTGTTAAGCATATAGCTAGCGTTACTGAGTATTCAGTCTCAATCAAAGAGAGAGCATTTTCGATCTTAGGCGAACGAGGGTTACCGGCTCTACGACCTCGCAAGGCACTACTGTAGAGCTCTTTGGGCCTGCCGCTTTCTCAATCGAAAAATGGAAACTGTCAAGATTAGCGTACTAAACGATTCGATCTATCACCTACGTCATTTCTACTTTTAATAAATCCATACTTGTTGCACTCAGTCATCGTTCCGTCATCCAACATGCTTCTATCTAAGTGATTTCATAACATATGGATATGTAAGGAAGAAGCTAAAGAAGGCCGCACCTCCCTATTCATTACATCACAATATCCGCACCATTTGCTTAAAACACAGTTTTTGCATTTGTATTCGTAGCTTACTCACTTGCCAAGACAAATTCATCACATACTTCGTGGCTTTATGCTTCGAACTGTGATCAGAACGAGAGGAGTAGGCACCGAAGATGCCAAAGAAGCTAGCCACTATCATTGTATATATTTGGAAAACCTGACTTCTTTGGTTTGAAACCTGTGCCTAGCCTTTCCGGCTTGCCTTTTGAATGGGCGTGCCAATATTCAATATATTTACCCTTTTCCTGCTTCATCGCTTTGGCCTGGAGCCGGATATGCGACAACTTAAAGCTATACAAAGTTAGGTGATTTACCGGGCCGACACTCATCTACTATACTATAGGCTTACGGATTTCTATTCTCTTCCTCTGGGATCACTTTGATAGGCTTAATCTTAATCTTCTAGCCGAGCGACGATAGGCGGGTCAAGCCTTACTTAAAAGGAACTCAAAGCCAGTGCCCACTGGGCTGACTTCAAAGACGAGTGTCTTCCCTGCTCCCTACTCTCCCGGGATTCTCTATTCCCTAGACTGATGCGTTTTCGTTTGAAGTCAATTCTGGAACGGGCAGAGTCCCAACGTCAAAGTCAAGACCTATGCTATACGCGCTTCCTATCTTTGCTCTTCGATTCCCTTTCGTTTCTGACTCTGCTGGAGTAGGTGATGAGGCCTTAAGTTAAGGGGAAGCTTTGCGGCTAGAGCAGAGAAAACATCTGTAGAGATGAATTCAAGCAAGACCCGTGCCAGCTCCGTTTCTTATTCTAGGATTCTATAGTCGCTAGGCGTTCTAGGCCGAATCTGATGTTATGATATGAAAAGGGTAAGCTCAAGCCTTAACTTAAAGGGAAGCTTATTACATACTTATTGGCTAGGCTTCCTCTTATACTGCTATGCTAATAGGCTGACTACTTCGAGTGACTTTTTCTTCTTCTTCTTGGTTTGGTGGCGTGCTTTCGCACATAAGAAAAAAGTGAAAGGATTGAGCCGCCCCCCTACCCTAAGTCATTGCATTGATAAAGATGAGTGCCCTGGTTCCCCGCCTTGGATGTCTTGCTTTGAATATAACTAGTTGATGAACCAAGCACTGGAGGAGACTTTACTTCTGATCCTCGTTTTCTTTTCTGTGGCTATGGGCCACGAACGGTAGAGGAAGAAAGGTCAAATCGAGACTAGAGGTCAGCGCTTTCTCTTTGTAATCATCCTTTCTTTTATCGAATCTGCTCCCGGTGGTTAAGGTTAAGTAAGGGCAGTAGCATTCGACTAGCTTGATAGCTTGAGTGGGCAGCATTAGATTCGTTAGAGTCGCTAGCTCTTCTTTCTCTTGTTGAATCAGTCACTCTTCTTTCATCAGCTCTTTTTGCTCTTGTTCAACGGTAATGGACTGAAAGGCTTGGGAGACATCGTCTGATTCAGGAGTGGCAGAACCGTTGACACCAGATGCTTGGGCTTCAACCGACTTCAAATGAAAGAGAATTGAATAAAAGCCAAAACTAAAATAGAATTATATATAATAATAAAAAACTGGGCTGAGCTCAAGTCTGAATATCAAAGTGAAACTGGGGAAAGAACCCGAAACCCTGGATTCCCAGTACTGGCCCACTTCTCCTCTTCTAGAAGACAAACTCTTTTAGGGAAAGAAAGACCAGTGGCAGCCCGCCCTTTTCAAAAAAAGATTGAAAAAGTCCTCAAATCAAAAAGGAGTACCCACTCCTATTAATAAAATAAGATAGGCGCTTTCTTTTCTTACTTGACTATTATTGGATTCATTCCTCTTATCTTTCCCGAGGCTAGTCTATCTAATGGATGGAATCGACTAAGATTTGATCCAGTGCTGTTTCTGACTTCAAACTATTGGCTGGGAAAACTCTAAATAATGGCATGTTGTGTATAGAGTTCGCGGGAAGGAAGATTGCTTTCGCCTATTAGAGCAGAGGACAGCAAACCAAGATAAATTCCGTCATTCTTTCGATTGACATTTCGGGCTTTAGGTATTCACAATCTTCCTCCGGGCTTTCACGCCTTAGGCCAACAACTCTAATCACTGACTGACAAATCCCCTTCTACTTAATTGAATGTCAATGTTTTCTTTCAATTGTTGGCTGCTGTTGTTGAAGAGGTTTCTCCTGCAATGGATATTGGCCGATCTACTTCATTTGTTTAAGTGGAAAGCTAGGGATCACAAATTCTTTCGCTTTTGGCAGAAGTTCCTTTGCCAGAGGTCAATTTTTTGACTTTAAAAGAACAACCAGGTACTTAGTTCCAGAGAGTACCAGAGATGGTTGTGTTTGTACAAGATTCGTGAAGCTAAGCACGGAAAATCCAGATAAATTACTATCTGATTCCGGTCTCTCTTTTAGAGTGCCATCCGTGTTGGCGGATCGATTTGATATAGTAACCGCAGAGATTTGGTCCAACTCAAGTATTGAACCCAAGTCTTCGTGTCGATTTCGGGCATTCTTCTTATGTAACCCTAGATCGACTTCCTTTGCCTTATCTTGAGTGGAAAGCCGGCGAACGCAATTCTTTTGCCAAATTCCTGTTCAAAGGTTCCTGAAAAACGTTTGATGGCACTTTCAGTCGATCCTCAATAGGAGGTTTTTACCTTGTGGGAGTCCGAACGTCCATTTCGTCAAACTGGAGTAGGGCTTTCAAGCCTAAGGTCGGCCCGGTCATAATGATCGGTCTATCTCCTTTCCCCGGAGTAAAGGAAGGAATTTCATTCGTTTATTCCAATAGTTTAGGAGTTCGTCTCTATGCATATAATTTCAAAATCAAAATGTGTTCAATGGCTGTCATGTTTGGAAGTGAAGTACTAGAGGTGTCTTCTCCATTTTTGACTTTATTTATTTTTCTAGTTTGATCTCCCTCTTCCCTTTCTCGCCACAAGGAGCTCTTCTATAAATAAACAAATAGGGAGGCGGAAGCAATCAAAGTGATGCGTAAGGTTGGGGCTTCGGGATGGACTCATTTAATATATAAGCTTCAAGACTGTTTGTGTTAGACTTCCCTTTTTTAAGAGCTCCGCTAGTTAACATAGGGAACTAGTCTGTCGTATAGAAGAGATAGAGTCTATCCCTAATTGATTGAGTATGAAACCATTTTAAATAATTAGCAAGCGCTAATCTGAATTGGCGAATTGAATTGAATGAAGGTACAAAAGAAATAGGTGCTTGAGCTGTAACTCTCGCATCAGCTGGATCAGCTTACGCTATTGGAAAGGGTAAGTGCTTCCGAGTTGAAAAGGAAAGCTAGCGAAGCTAAAACAAAGTGAAAAAGTTCTGATTTAGGAGACCGTAAGGAAGATGCGGCTTTATAGCTACATTTATGTTTCAGTATGCTAGACCCCTCCCCTCCTCTAGTTCAAGAGCTTTAGGCCGCTCTGCTCTAGTTGCTTTTCTATGTTGAGTGAAAGTCGACTGAAAGGAGAGGTATGAAGTCGCTCGACTGTAAGGAGAGGAGCGAAAAGCCAGGATGGCTTGGTAGAGAACACCAGACGTCAACTTGTCAAGTTGAGCCTTGGAAAGGTTCAAGTGGACTCTTCGTGAGTCCAGCGAAGCGCGCTGACCCAAGTAGTCCAGCAGGAAGCTCGACCAACTGGGCTGCGCCCACTTCGTGAGGAGTGACCCGGAAGCTACCTCAACGGTCGGGTTTAATGTGCTGTGCACAACCGCGACTGTGTGTGGACATGAAGACCTACGTGCGTGGACTCGGAGTCCTGGGTAGGGTCTCGTGAACCAGGATAAAGAGTCATTATCGTGAACTTCTCTACGACTCTGTTTGACAAGTTGTTGCGTCTGAAGACTATGTTATTATTATATCCAATACGCTCCCATAGTGCAGATCCCTGTAACTTCGAGGCTTGATGGTCCCATCTCAACGTCATATGATGTGTGGATGCCGAGTCAGCAGAAGGACCTAGTACAGTTGGTGCATCAGAAGTACTCTTTAATTCATTTATCAAAGACGATAGGTGAATCATCATGGTCCCTAGACTGTGATGTTTCCATGGAAGAGATAACAGGCTCTACCGCGAGAAGAGCCCAAATGCGCGAGCAAGAGCTTACCATTTTCTTTTTTAAAAAGACCTCTTTCTGAACCACCGAAAACTAGAGAATCATGCTTCGTTCGACTGGCTGCAGCAACAGACACCCAAGCATCAACTCGGATAAAGCTGAGCAAACCAAAGCTTATCACTGCTTGCTTATCAAGTGAAGGATAAGATCTTAGCCTACTCGTCTTGGAAAAGTCCTTCAATCATGCAAGCACAGAATATCCAATCATGTGGTACTTCATCATACAATTCATATAAGATAAGATCCATATGTAGAGAGATCCTCATATACATCCAGAAAGCCGTATGCTAAGAAGCTTGTAGGTTTTGGAAGGGGTTTGATAAAAAAGAAGAATCCACTTCTATGCCCTTGGCACGGCCATACATAACATAGAAAGAACACTTGGTTGGAAAGGGTGGACAATTAGCTAGAGCTGCGGGTGCTGTAGCGAAACTGATTGCAAAAAGAGGTTAGTTAAATCATTAGAGAAGTGCGGAAAGATTGCATCGCTTTGACCAGACAAAGCAACCTCGAATCTCTCAACCAGAAGCCGTGCCCCATTGGTAGTCCAATTCCATCCGCTGTCTCCCTCTCGCTACCATGTTGATAAAGAAAATTCGTATTTGAGAAAATTGTAAACAGAGGATCTTGTACAGTGTGGTGGCACCATCTATCCATGAGGAAGAGGTGTACATCGTTTAACAGTAGACTGGCTCCATGGTATGGTCAGTCACTCATGAATTCCTTCTCGAATCACTACTGGAATCTAGCTTATAGAAAGAACAGCTTGAAGCAAGTGGCAATGCGTCAAGGGCATTTCTTTCCCAATGGCAGTGGGAAAGCCTACTTGAGTAGTGCGTTGGATCTACGCTTGGGCAGCTTCATCGAGACTTCACATACGTAGATTGCCATGTTTGTATCCGAACGAAAACACCTTACTGATGTTCTTGTTTTCATACTTCAATCTTTAACTAGAGGAAGGGAATCTATTAAAGCCATCTTACCCTGGTACACTAAGACTTTCTCCTCATTGAGTATGAAATTGACTATAGTCCTGCACTCAAGAGAGCAAGTCCGGAACTCTCATCTCTTTTTAGATTAGATATTCTTAAGATTCTTCGTAATCCCCTTTATACCGATTCCGATATAGCCCAAGGAGGGCTGTGGGTGTGGAAGGGGCCTATCCGCCTCGTCCCTCACGTCGCGTAATCGAGGTGGCTCAGGGTTTAAAGAAAATAGACATCCTATGTTATGAAAAGGAATATAAGTCCTTCGCTTTTGGAACGGGACCTCCTCTTTGCTATTTAAGCTCTCGATCTGATCTTAGCCTACTCCTCCTCCCCGAAAGGAACATCTTTTCTTATCCACTGGGCAAGGGCTTACGACATAAGGCTCCTCCTACGAAAATATTGACCTATGAACCTCCGAACCTAAGTAATAGAGTCCACATCGGGAAGCCTACTCCTCGGGCTGTTCGGTACTTTATATGCTTGCCCGCGCGCCTCTACTCATGCGGGGCCTCCCTCCGAGAATGGACTAGTTGAAGTGACGCTTCGCTAGCAATCGGGATTGATGAGCTTGCCTGGCATTAAGGTATTGAATCCAGTCTTGCGTTAGTAGCATTGACTCTTGCGAAGAAAGAACCTCAGGAACGGAATCAACTTACTATTCTCACTCCAAAAAATGGACAGAACGACAAGGTCCGACTCACTTACGTATCGGATATGTTGGCAAGTCCAATACAAACAAAACAAGAAAGAAGTTGGACCCCGGCCCCACCCGGGGTTGCATGAAGTCTCAGTAAAGATGAAATAAGCATGTCCCTTTTTTGGCTTCGGCAAAGACTACTCGCTCGCGGTAGACTTTTCTAGCTTTATTGCTGGCTCTAAGCCTACCACTTTGAAAACCTAACCTTCGTTCGATAGAGCTAACCAACCTTCCCTTTGATATGAAAGTTTTCCAACCCACCCGAGAGAGCTAGGAACCTAAGGAAAGAAATTCGAATTGGCTCTACATCATCTGGAACTAAATAAGCTTCGGGGTCTTAATTTCCATTCTAATCTGCATATAGAATTAGAACCGGGCTATCCCATGATCGTGATTTGATCATCATTATAGGGCGTGAGAAACCACGCCTTATGACGAAAGGGGAGCATTATGTCCGATCAATACACCAGTCTGCGCTCTAATAAAGGGTGCTATGGAAGAAATTAGGCACTTTTCTGAGGTTTAGTAGTGCTTATCACTCAGGACGGCCAGACTCCAGTCGTCGGTTTACTGGAAGATTTTCTGAAGAGCTTAGTGCAAGTGTCGACTACACGAGCATTCCCTTACTCGGCAGAGCTTTCTCAAGAAAAAGGAAATAACTAAGAATTTGAATCTTCGTTCGGACTACACGCCAGTCTTTTTCACCAAGAGCTTGTTCCGAAATGGGGCTTTGGGGGAAGTACAAAGGAATGATTTGATTGGGACGCTAGTGAGTTAATGAGCACTGTTTGCATGGTTCCATCAACGCTTTTCTTGCGTGTTCTGAATCGAATTCATAATCTATAATATAAAGAAGAGATGCCCCGTAGAAGACTCCAGGCCACCGAAGCTAACAAAAGGCTAAGGATAGCCATTTAGTTGTTTGTTCTTATGCCGACTAAAGCTAGCTGCGCCACAGCTTGAATCTCCCTAGAAATCCCCACTCGTAGCCCTTAGGTTTGACTTGGGTGTGTTAAGCATATTCGATTGGCTTCTTCACCGGGTTAAGCGACGGGAGTTTTAGGCTTGGCTTATCACCATATCCAACCCGAATCCCGTAGTTCGAAAGGAGAATTGGGCTACCTGAGACCAACCAAAACATGAGACTGGTTTCTTAGCAAAGCCTTGCTTGGCTCAACTTACTCTCTATCTCTAATGGCTAGACCAAAATCCCCACTTAAGCCTGCCTAGAATCTTGCTTCTGGGCTGCCCTATACCTCTATAGACGTAGCTTTAAACCCCATCCCCCTATAAGAAAGAGGTCGAATTGCTTGTACAGCTAACCCGCTACCTCTCTAATAAATCTGAGTACTTAACATTTGCGATCCCATATCGAGGAAGTGAGCCAAAATGAGCCATCAATACAGTAATATATAGGACTCCCTTATTTTTTCAGCTTAGCCACGTCGACCGGATCAATCCACTTTAGCTCGTTCCCAACTCGGTTGGATCTAGGATAGGACCGGTTAGCACAACTTCACTTACTTAGACGTAAAAGTTTCACACCTGACCTGCTTTACTTGTTATTTTCTTCGGTCTAGGCCGTTAATCCAACAGGTATCACATAAGCCCTATGTTTGGGATATTGACTAACGAAAGTTCCCTCGTTTTCGATGAATTGGATTTGGATTTTCTCCTCAAGAAATAGAAAGAGTGCAATTTTGTTTGAGGAAAGCCCTTATTATCCTATACAAAAAACCTGCCGTTAAGGAGCTTTGGAAGAAGCGATATGGGTGATCCACCATTAAAGGAAGGGATTACTTTGGCGAATGTAAAATTCTATTACTCATTATTTAATTTCTCCTTTCAAAGGTGTCTCCTCTAGTGGGAAGGAATTCACAACCATAAACGTCAGCTGGAACTTTCAGTTCAGTTCACACGGCTGGGGCTTTACCGGCCAAAGTACTTCCTTCTCCGCTTAAGAAGATTCTGTTGTCACGGCTTTTGCCACAAAAGTGGATGCTATTGGTTCCCCGAACCATAGACCAATCTTCTCATTCCAAGTTTTTTATAGGCAAGCCCTTTAGTAAACATTCCTGCAGCAAGTTGACCCATCCTTCTGGCAGTCTCTTTTGGAACTCAGTTTCTTCTTTTACTTCACTTATCTTAGTAGCAAAACCTCTAACACCTTGACCATCTTCCGAAGTTATAAATAATCTACTGATCAAACGCTGTAGGGGCGGACTGCTCTACATTCAGCCACGCCACAGTGACCCCCGAAGCGATCTTTTTCTAGTTGCGGGACGAAATCCGGCAGCCAATTGCTGGCTCTGAATAACCAGCCCGGCAATAAGTTCAATTCTTCCATAACATAACGGGGCGGGGTTGCGCGCGAGCCGAGTGACGGAGGTGCACAAGAGTACTTCGCGCCACAACCATATCTTTTTTATAAGTTATACGGACCGATGCCTGCTGCTTTATCTGGGAGAAAAGAAGAATAGATATGCCGGTCATTAGAAGGAAGAACCGCCATAAAAATATTCCTCGTGTATCATCTGTAGCAAAACTATGAACGGAAGCTAGCAATCCGGACCGTATTGAAAAGGTTCCTGAGACACAGCATGGAAGAGTCACAATATTAAGAAACGAGATCCAAGAAT